ATGAAAGTTAAAAAATCATCATATAATAATCGAGAAATTGCAATACAAAAGAAAAGGAGGAGGTTTGTGATGATTTTGAAATTTTTTCTATTAGGTAATCCATTATCCTTATGCATGAAGATAATTAATTCCGTTGTTATAGTTGGACTTTATTATGGATTTATGACCACGTTCTCCATAGGGCCCTCTTATCTCTTCCTTCTTCGAGCTTGGGTTATGGAAGAAGGAACCGAAAAGCAGATATCGGCAACAACCGGTTTTATTATGGGACAGCTTATGATGTTTATATCAATCTATTATGCGCCTCTGCATTTAGCATTGGGTAAACCTCATACAATAACTGTCCTAGTTCTACCATATCTTTTATTTCATTTCTTCTGGAACAATAAGAAGAACTACTTTTTAGATTATGGATCTACTACTAGAAATAGAAATTCAATACGTAATTTCAACATTCAATGTATATTCTTGAATAATTTGATTTTTCAATTATTCAACCATTTTATTTTACCAAGTTCAACACTAGCCAGATTAGTCAACATTTATATGTTTCGATGCAACAACAAGATGTTTTTTGTAACGAGTAGTTTTATTGGTTGGTTAATTGGTCACATTTTTTTTATTAAGTGGGTTGAATTAGTCGTATTATGGATACGGCAAAATCATTCCATTCAATCTAATAAGTACCTTCTTTCAGAATTGAGAAATTCTCTGGCTCAAATCTTTAATATTCTCTTATTTATCACTTGTGTATACTATTTAGGCAGAATGCCTTTCCCTATTATTACTAAAAAACTCAAGGAAACCTCAGCAACGGGAGAACGCAGGGAAAATGAGGAAGAAAGCGACATAGAAACAACTTCGGAACGAAAAGAAACTAAACAGGACGAAGAGGGATCTGCCGAAGAAAAAGAAGATCCGCACAAAATAAATGAAATGAACAAAATCCCAGCGAAAGAAAAAACAAAAACAAAGGATGAATTCCACTTTAACTTTAAAGAGACGTACTATAAGGCTAAGGCTAGCCCAATTTACGAAGACTCTTATCTTAATAGGTATCAAGAACAAGAACTTTTGGAGTTAGAAAGTAAAGAAGATAAAAATCTTTTTTGGTTTGAAAAACCGCTTGTCACTTTTCTTTTCGACTGTAAACGATGGAATCGTCCATCTCGATATATAAAAAATGATCGATTTGAAAATGCTGTACGAAATGAAATGTCACAATATTTTTTTTATACATGTCCAAGTGATGGAAAACAAAGAATATCTTTTACATATCCGCCGAGTTTATCAACTTTTTCAGAAATGATAGAACGAAAGATATCTTTGTACACGACCGAAAAACTATCCCACGAGGATAATTATTGGGTTTATACTAATGAACAAAAAAAGCACACCTTGAGCAATGAATTAATAAATCGAATAAAAACTCTAGAAAAAAAAACAGGATCCCTTGCTCTAGATGTGCTCGAGAAAAGAACCAGATTGTGCAATGATGAAAATGAAAAGGAATGCTTGCCTAAAATGTACGATCCTTTTTTAAACGGACCATATCGCGGAAAAATCACAAAATTATATTCACGTTCAATCAGGAATGATTTAATAACTTCTACAGATGCAGAGAAGTCCATAGAAATAGTCTGGATAAATAAAATTCACGGTCTACTTCCTAATGATTCAAAAAAAAAAGAATTTGAATATCAAAAGAATCTCTTTGATGGAGAATTTTTATCGACAAATATTGGTCATCCCTTAACCTCAATCGGCGAAGTCCCATTTGAATCCCCACCCAGTCTTAATTTGAAAAAATTGTCTTTATTAGCAGAAGAAAAAAGAATTGATTCAGAAAAGCAAGCAAAATGTTTGCAATTGATATTCGATGTAGTTACAACTGATCACAATGATCAAACAATTAGAAATCAAAATAATAAATTTTTTTTTCCTGAAATAGAAGAAATCAGAAAAGAGGTTCCTCGATGGTTATACAAATTGACCGACGATTTAGAAGAACAAGAGGAAGAAAATGAAGAAGAATCAACGGAAGATCATGAAATTCGTTCAAGAAAAGCCAAACGTGTTGTAATTTATACTGATAAGGACGAAACCACCAATACTACCAATACTATTAGTAATACTAGTGATAGTGATCAAGGAGAAGAGGTGTCTTTGATACGTTACTCACAACAATCGGATTTTCGTCGGGATCTAATCAAAGGATCCATGCGTGCTCAAAGACGTAAAACAGTTACTTGGGAAATGTTTCAAGCAAATGTGCATTCGCCACTTTTTTTGGATCAAATAGACAAAACTTTTTTTCTCTCTTTTGACATCTCCGAAATGATGAATCTCGTTTTTAGGGATTGGGTGGATAGAGACTCGGAATTTCAAATTTTCGATTCTGATTCTGAGGAGGAAGAGACAAAAGAAAGAGAGAAGAAAAACAAGGAAAAAAAAGAGGAAAATGAACGTATAACAATATCAGAAACTTGGGATAGCATTATATTTGCTCAAGCAATAAGAGGTTCGATGTTAGTAACCCAATCGATTCTTAGAAAATACATTGTATTGCCTTCATTGATAATAGCTAAAAATGTCGGCCGTATGTTATTATTCCAATTCCCCGAGTGGTACGAGGATTTGAAAGATTGGAATAGGGAAATGCATGTTAAATGCACCTATAATGGTGTTCAATTATCAGAAACAGAATTTCCAAAAGATTGGTTAACGGATGGTATTCAGATAAAAATTCTATTTCCTTTCCGTCTGAAACCTTGGCGAACTAAAGTACGATCCCATCATAGAGATACAATGAAAAAAGGGGGGAAAGGGGACAGTTTTTGTTTTTTAACAATCTGGGGAAGAGAAGCGGAACTCCCCTTCGGTTCTTCTCGAAAACAACCTTCTTTTTTTGAACCTATTTTTAAAGAGTTAAAAAAAAAAATTAGAAAAGTGGAAAAAACATTTTTTCTAGTTCTAAAAGTTTCTAAAAAAACGATAAAATGGTTTTTAAGGATTTCAAAAGAAAAAACAAGATGGGTTAACAAAATAGTTCTAGTTATAAAACGAATAATGAAAGAACTTGAAAAAATAAACCCAATTTTTTTATTTGGATTCGGAAAAGTAAAAATAGGTGAATCGGACGAAAATAGAAAAGATTCTATAATCAGTAATAAGATTACCGACGAGTTAACCATTCGAATTCGATCCACGAATTGGACAAAACGTTCACTTATAGAAAAAAAAATAAAAGATCTTGCTGATAGGACAACCACAATCAGGAATCAAATAGAACAAGTTACAAAAGACAAGAAAAAAATAATTCTAACTCCAGATATAAGTATTAGCTCTAACAAGACAAATTCTGCTGATAAAAATCCAGAATTGCAAAAACATATTTGGCAAATATTCAAAAGAAAGAGTACCCGATTAATACGTAAATTATACTACTTTCTCAAATATTTCATTGAAAAAATATACAGCGATATCCTTCTATGTACCATTAACATTCTTAGGACCAATGCACAACTTTTCTTTGAATCAACAAAAAAAATGATCAATAATTTCTTTTACCACGATGAAACAAATCAAAAAGGGATTGATCAAACAAATAAAAATACAATTCACTTTATTTCGACAATGAAAAAGTCGCTTTCTAATATTAAGAATCAAAATGCAAACCTTTATTATGACTTATCCTCTTTGTCACAAGCATATGTATTTTATACATTATCACAAATTCAAGTTAATAACAAATATTACTTGAAATCTGTACTTCAATATCACGGAATCCGTCTTTTTCTTAAAGATAGAATCAAAGATTATTGTGGGACACGAGGACTATTTGATTCCAATCCAAAGCATAAGAAATTTTATAAGTCTGGAATGAATAAATGGAAAAACTGGTTAAAGAATCATTATCAATACAATTTATCTCAATCTCAATGGTCTCAATTAGTGCCACAAAAATGGAGAAATAGAGTCAATCAACGTTGTACAACTCAAAAAAAAAACTCAATAATATTGGATTCATATAAAAAAAACCAATTAATTCATTACGTGAAACAAAATTATTACGGAATAGACTCATGGACAGGACAAAAAGAAAAATTCAAAAAAAACTACAAATATGATCTTCTAGCACATAAATATGTGAATTATGAGAGCGGAGGGGACTCATATATTTATGCATCGTCATCACAAGTAAACAGAGACCAAAAAATTCCATATAATTTCAATACACAGAAACCCGAATCATTTTATGTACTAGTAGATATAGATATTAGTGATTATCTAGGAGAAGAATCTAGTCTATATGGAGAAAAAAATCTAGATAGAAAATACTTTGATTGTAGAATTCTCCGGTTGTATTCTTTTAGAAAGAATATCGATATTGATGCCTGGACTAATATGCATATTGGTACCAAGATTAATAAAAATACTAAAGCTGGAACTAAAAATTATCAAAAAATTTATAATAAAAATATTTATCCTCTCACGATTCATCAAAAAACAAAACCATTCAATAAAAGAAAAAAACTTTTTGATTGGATGGGGATGAATAAAGAAAAGCTATATCGTCCTATATCAAATCTGGAATCTTGGTTCTTCCCAGAATTTGGACTACTTTATGATGCATATAAGCTTAAACCATGGATTATACCAATCCAATTTATTCTTTTAAACATTCATAGAGATAAGAATATTAGTCAAAATAAGAACATCAACGGAAATCAAAAAAAGGATCTTAATCTACGATCTAATAAAGAAGAATATTTTGAATTAGAAAATCGGAACCAACAAGAAAAAAAACAAAAACTAAATCAAAGAGATCTTGGGTCAGATACACAACAAGATACACAAAAACAAAAGAAAAAAAAAGAAGATGTTGAAAAAAATGACACAGAATCAACCATTAAAAAACGTAGAAAGAAAAAACAATTCAAGAGTCAAAAGGAAGCAGAACTAGATTTTTTCCTGAAAAAATATTTTCTTTTTCAATTAAGATGGGATGATTCTTTGAATCAAAGAATGATCAACAATATCAAGGTATATTGTTTACTACTTAGACTGACAGATATAAGGGAAATTGCTATATCCTCAATTCAAAGAGGAGAGATGCGCCTAGATGTAATGTTGATTCAAAAAGATCTATCTCTTACAGAATTGATAAAAAGGGGAATATTTCTCATTGAACCAGTTCGTCTCTCTAAAAAATGGGATGCAGAATTTTTTATATATCAAACCATAGGTATTTCATTGATCAATAAGAGTAAACAACAAGCTGAAACTGATAAAAGATATATAAAAGAAAAATATCTTGATGAGAGTCCTTTTGAGAAATCCATTTCACAACATAGCACTATGTTTGTGAGTGAAGATAAAAAGAATTATGATTTTTTTGTTCCTGAAAATATTCTATCTACTAGACGTCGTAGAGAGTTGAGAATTCTAATTTGTTTCAATTCCTGGAAGGGGAATGCTGTAGACGTAGATAGAAATCTAATATTTTTCAATGAAAACAGCATAAGAAACTGTGGACAGTTTTTGAAAAAGGACAAGCATTTTAACACAAATGCAAATAAAAACAAATTAATTAAATTCAAATTATTTCTTTGGCCCAATTTTCGATTAGAAGATTTAGCTTGTATGAATCGGTATTGGTTTGATACCAATAATGGTAGTCGTTTCAGTATGTCAAGAATACAGATGTATCCACAATACACTTCAGAATTAATTGATAGTATATTTAAATAGTATATAATAGTATATTTAATATATAAAATGGTATATTTAATAATTTCTTTAATTAAAATACTTATTAAATACTTAATATTTATATTATTTTATAACTATTATTTAAATTATAAAATTATAAAAAATTAATATTTAACATAAATTTAATAAAAATCAAATAATTTTTTTTCTCTTATCTTACCATATTTTTATTATTATTCATACTTTTTTTTTATTTAAGATCGAATACTCAAATTCAAAAGAATTTGAATATTCTAAACTCAAAAATAAAAAAAAAAGATTAATACAAAAGAAAAATAAAAAAAGAGATAAGACGAGATTCTCCCCCCCCCTACTAAATATTTAATTACTTCACCCCAAAAGAAACTTATAACCCCAACACTGTTTGTAATTCCATCAATTATGCATCTATCAAAAAACTGAGTTAGTTTAGCTAATCCTCTTATACTCCGGATTAAAACCCTTGTGTAGAAAAAATCTATATAACCACGATTATACGACCAATTGTATATTACATTTATTATTTGGTCCAAAAAAGCTCTTTTAGGACCTATTTTAACAAATGAATTGATTAAGTCCAAATTTTGGAAAGATGAATAAGCAGACCCATAAAAAATGGATGCTAAAAATATTCCAAAAAAAGCTATACTTACTGAAAAAAATGCATTTGTCAAAAATTCATACCAGTCTACGGAATAATCCGAATTTGGATGTAAAAGATTTTTCGATGGAGCCAACCATTTCGATAATAGATCAAAATCAGTTTCCCCTTGACCAAAAACAATTCCTATGAATCCAACAAACAGAGTTAATACTACCAATATAAGCAAAGGAAATAACATAGTATTATCCGATTCGTGGGGATACATAGAAGTATATTTTGTCAAAAAACGAGTAGTAAAGTATCGCATCCGATTTTTTACATTCCCATCAAATTGATATGTATTTTTAGGAAAAAAAGAAACGCTTTCATTATTATTCATTGTCATTGAGAAAAGTAATTTTATGTTGATCGTCTTAGGTACTTCTTTTCCCCATAAAGATATTGAATAATATGAGTTATTTTGAGCTCCACTATAATTTTGAAAATTAACATGTAAATACCCTTCAAAGGTAAGTAAATACACCCGAAACATATAAAATGCGGTTAGTCCTGCTGTAAAACAAGCTATTACTGCGAAAATTGGTGAATACAACCAACTTTCGCTAAGAATTTCATCTTTGGACCAAAAACAAGCAAGAGGTGGAATACCACAAAGAGAAAGTGTACCTAATAAAAACGTAGTTCTTGTAATTGGAGCATATCTTGTTAAACCGCCCATAAGAATCATATTCTGACTTTTATCGGGTGAATATCCAACAAGAGGTTCCATTGAATGAATAATGGAGCCAGACCCTAAAAACAATAATGCTTTAGAATAGGCATGAGTAATCAAATGAAATAAAGCAGCTCGATAAGAGCCTAGCCCTAGGGCTAACATCATATAACCCAATTGAGACATTGTAGAATAGGCTAAACTTCTTTTAATATCTCTTTGAGCAAGAGCCAAAGTAGCTCCTAATAATAGTGTTATTAGGCCTATCAAAGAAATTAGATTCATTATGTAAGGTATGCTTGTGAAAAGAGGAAGAAGCCGAGCCACAAGAAAAATTCCCGCCGCTACCATAGTAGCAGCATGTATAAGAGCCGAAATAGGAGTAGGTCCCTCCATGGCATCTGGTAACCATATGTGAAGAGGGAATTGTGCAGATTTAGCAATTGCACCGAGGAATAATAGGAAAGCACACAGAGTAGCAAATAAAGAATTAACCTCATTATTATGAATCAACTTATTAAATGTTTCGAATAAATCCCGAAATTCAAAACTTCCTGTTATCCAATAAAAACCTAAGATTCCCAATAACAAACCAAAATCCCCTACACGATTGGTTACAAAAGCTTTTTGACAAGCGCTTGCTGCAATTGGTCGTGTAAACCAAAAACCTATCAATAAATACGAACACATTCCTACCAACTCCCAAAAAATATAAATTTGTATCAAATTGGAACTAGTAACTAATCCCAACATCGAAGCATTGGAAAAACTCATATAAGCAAAAAATCTTAAATATCCTTGATCGTGAGACATATAATTGTCACTATAAATAAGAACCATAATTCCAACAGTAGTAATTAATATTAACATTATAGAAGTAAGCGGATCAATAAAGTATCCGAACTCTAAGGAAAAATCATTATTGATGGTCCAAGACCATAGATATTGATAAATAAGACTTCCATTTATTTGTTGAATAGACAAATTGACCGAAAAACCCATAGCTATGCTTAGCAGTAAAACACTAGGAAAAGCCCACATACGACGAATACTTTTTGTTGCTGTTGGAACAAGTAGAAGTCCAAGTCCTATTGACATAGTAACAGGGAGTGGAAGAAAAGGTATTATCCATGCATATTGATATGTATGTTCCATAAGAAAGCAATTTAAAACTTTTTCTTATTAATTTAATTGTAATTGTTTCCGATTCACCAACTCTTATCTATTTCGGAAAGAACAAGAATAAAAGAAATCAGCAAAAAAATTATGAAAAACTCAAAGATTTGAATTCTTAATTGATCCCATTTTTCCCATATATCCCATATAAATAATTCAAAAAGCTCAAATTCGTTTGATCGAATGATATGACTAAATCACTAGGTAAAAAAGGTTATTACCCAAGTTCTTACCCAGTTATTCACTAAAGAAAGATAATTTTTTTTTATTTAAATTAAGATCAAAAAAATAGAAAATTTTTAATTATTCTACCGTTTTGATGATTTATAACCATATAGTATAGTAAAAAAAGTTCCACCGACACAAAATAAAGAAAGCACTTGGTTCAGATATAGATCCAGTATCCGCTAATAACAGAATTCAATAAAAAAGAACTTTATTATCTATTATAGTTAAAATAATTAAAGTAATTATCTAATTCACTGTGGAACTGATTGAATTGGAATTCAATAGGAAATCTTATATTTATTGTAAATAGAATCCTACAATATATCTTATTTGGCTTAGAACTGAAATAAGATATTACTTGATATTATTAATATTTATTAATTTTAGCTGGTAATGTCTTGTTTAAGAGACTAACTATAGTAGGTTTATATATAAATATATAAATTATAAATAGGCACTCTACTCTGAAATTGATCAAATTTTTTCAAAATGGGAATCATTTTCAATTTTAATTATATAAGGGGATGGGTAAAGAGTCTTAATACTTTTTATTTTATTTATTTAATGTGTTATAAAAATAACAGACTAAAATCAAATATGAGTTGGGAAGTTTTTTGTTCTTTTTGAGTGGCACTTCTTTTAGTGATAAAAGATACCGTAAACACAGATTAAGATGGAGCTATAAATAAACAATCAATACTAGCTCTTTCTTGATTTGAGAATTTGTATGTAATAGAGATACGAAAAAGAAAAAGCATAAAATAAACTAGAATAAGAAAAGATTTTTATCAAAATAAATTTCATTTTCTAGTACAAAGACTACATGGGATGTTCACAAAACAAATCAATAATATATTTTTTGTTTGTTAGGTAAGAAACTATTTTCTTATGTTATGCAAAATTTTTATCTATGTAATAAGTTAAGTAAAGTATAGATAATAAATAATGAGAAAGGACCGATCCTTTTTGAACAATACATGTCTTTCACATCCAATGATAAAAATGAATAACTCTTTTTTTTTGAATGGCAGTTCCAAAAAAACGTACTTCTATGTCAAAAAAACGTATTCGTAAAAGTATTTGGAAGAAAAAAGGATATTTGGCCGCGCTAAAGGCTTTTTCTTTAGCTAAATCAGTATCCACAGGACATTCGAAAAGTTTTTTTGTGCGACAAACAAGTAATAAGCCCTTGGACTAATCTGAATTGACATAGTTCAAATAATAAAATTAATTATTAAAATTAATAATTAAAACTTTCATTTATTTTATAAGACGAGTGGGTCGCATTAAATTAATTTGTGTTTTGTTTTAAATTATTCAATTCAATATGAGCTAGAACTAACTGTTGTGATATGTAGAAGAAGATTGTCTCTGTATATTATAACTATACTGGCTTTAATTATTATTATTTTTCTATTTTTTCTTTTTTAATTTAATTAAAAAAGAAAAAATAGAAAAATACGAAGTTTCGTTTTTTTTCATTATACTAGAATTTCGCGAGATGGTAATTTTGACTTACGACACTAACTTTTTACAAAAAGTTCATTTATTTTAAAATATAATACATAATTTTTAATTTTTTTTTGAAAAGTAAATTACAATAGAGATTGCAACTCTTTTTTGTTATATATCTAGTCCAATACCTTATTGATTTGTTTGGTAAATCCTCCCATAAAAATTATACACAACAAGGAATAAATTAGTAATACAATTTAATGATACCGAGTTACATAATATGTAAATAAATAAAATAATAATAATAATTAAATAAAAATTGAAACAATATTACATTAAATCTTAAGTCTCGACGATTCAAGATGAATGCACTATTATTATTTCAAGCAAGCCGCCATGGTGAAATCGGTAGACACGCTGCTCTTAGGAAGCAGTGCTAGAGCATCTCGGTTCGAGTCCGAGTGGCGGCATCTCTAAAAAGAACATTATAAATCCTATAATTTATCTAATTCCCGATTTGAATTCTGTATGTAATTGGACTCCTTCTTTTATGATATTTGTAACTTTAGAACATATATTAAATCATATCTCTTTTTCGATCATTTCAATTGTAATTACAATTCATTTGACGACCTTTTTAGTCCACGAAATCGTAGGATTATCTGACTCGTCGGAAAAGGGGATGATAGCTACTTTTTTGTCGATAACAGGATTATTAGTTATTCGTTGGATTTATTCGGGACATTTCCCATTAAGTAATTTATATGAATCATTAATGTTCCTTTCATGGAGTTTCGCTATAATTCATATGATTCCTAAAATATGGAATCATAAAAATAAAAACGATTTAAGCGCAATAACCACACCAAGTGCTATTTTTACTCAAGGCTTTGCCACTTCGGGTCTTTCAACTGAAATGCATCAATCCGCAATATTAGTACCTGCTCTACGGTCCCATTGGTTAATGATGCATGTAAGTATGATGTTATTGAGTTATGCAGCTCTCTTAGTTGGATCCTTATTTTCAATTGCTCTTCTAGTCATTACATTTCGAAAAAATATCGAAAGTTTTGGTAAAAACAAGAATTTTTTAATTAGGTCATTTTTATTTAGTGAGATCGAATGCTTGAATGAAAACAGAAATGTTTTACAAAATACTTCTTTTTCTTCTTTTAAAAATTATTACCAATATCAATTGGTACAAAGATTGGATTATTGGAGTTCTCGTGCCATTAGTCTAGGGTTTAGTTTTTTAACTATGGGTATTCTCTCTGGAGCAGTATGGGCTAATGAGGCATGGGGATCCTATTGGAATTGGGACCCTAAAGAAACTTGGGCATTTATTACTTGGACCGTATATGCGATTTATTTACATACTAGAACAACCAAAAGTTGGCAAGGTGCTAATTCGGCAATTGTGGCTTCTATAGGATTTATGATAATTTGGATATGCTATTTTGGGGTTAATCTATTAGGAATAGGACTGCATAGTTATGGTTCATTCATATTAACTTAGATACTAATTTAGTATCTAATTGAATAAACTTATTGAAGAATAAATAAACAAATCGTCCCACAGATAAAGAGAGTTTGTGTAAGTTTTTTTGAGAACCATTTAACAACTTTTTGAGTTAAATGGTTCTCAAAAAAACTTGAGATGTAATGTATCCCATTACAATTCCAATTCACTTCCCATAATGACTTTCTGTTTTATTCATGACGACTACCTATCGTAAAAATTAGATAAAATAGCTTGTACCTTGTCAACTGATAATGAAATAACCAAATCAGGATAAAGACCAATCGCTATTACGGGTAAAAAGATACAGATCGAAATAAATACTTCTCGTGGTCCAGAATCTAAAAAAAAAGAGTTTGGAAGATTGAATAACTTGTATCCATAGAACATCTGGCGTGACATAGATAATGAATAAATAGGAGTTAATATCATTCCAATTGCCATTACAAAAGTAATTAGTATTTTTGGTATTAAAAGATATTTTGGACTGGTGATTATTCCAAAAAATACTACCGATTCCGCAACAAAACCACTCATTCCGGGCAATGCAAGAGAAGCCATTGAGAAACTACTGAACATAGTAAAGATTTTTGGCATTGGAATAGATATCCCCCCCATTTCGTCAAGATAAACAAGACGTATTCTATCACAACTTGTTCCCCCCAAGAAAAAAAGGGCAGCTCCAATAAATCCATGAGAGAGTAATTGTAAAATAGCTCCATTAAGCCCAGTGTTGGTTATCGAACCAATTCCTATAATTGTGAAACCCATGTGAGATATGGAAGAATAGGCTATTCTCTTTTTTAAATTGCGTTGGCCGAGAGAGGTTGAAGCGGCATAAATTATTTGTATTGTTCCCACTATTACCAACCATGGTGAAAATATGGAATGAGCGCGGGATAAAAATTCCATATTGATCCGAATCAATCCATATGCTCCCATTTTTAATAAGATTCCGGCTAGAAGCATACATGTACTGTAATGTGCTTCCCCATGGGTATCTGGTAACCATGTATGTAGGGGTATAATCGGTGATTTGACAGCATAAGCAATAAGGAAGCCAAAATATAATATTATTTCCAATGCTACGGGATATGATTGATTAGCTAATGTTTCAAAATTGAGTGTTGGTTCATTGGAACCATATAAACCCATACCTAGAACTCCTATTAAAAGAAAAATGGAACCCCCGGCAGTGTATAAAATAAACTTTGTAGCCGAGTACAGACGTTTTTTCCCCCCCCACACGGATAAAAGTAAATAAACAGGAATTAATTCGAACTCCCACATGATAAAAAAAAGTAAAAGGTCCCGAGAAGAAAATGATCCGATTTGACCACTGTACATTGCTAACATCAGAAAATGAAACAATCGCGAATCCCGAGTAACTGGCCAAGCTGCTAAAGTAGCTAAAGTAGTGATAAATCCTGTCAATAAAATAGGTCCTATCGAAAGTCCATCGATTCCCAGTCTCCAGTGAAAATCAAAAATATTTATCCATTTCAAATCCTCTTCTAATTGGATTAACGGATCGTCCAGTTGAAAATGATAACAGAATGCATAGGTCGTTATAAGAAGTTCCAATAAACATATACCCATAGTATACCAGCGAACTACCTTATTTCCCCTATGCGGGAGAAAAAAAATAGAGGAGCCCGCGAATATAGGAAAAACAACAATTATTGTTAACCAAGGAAAATAACTCGTGGTAAAGACAAGATACGCTTTGACCAGAAAAACCCGTACTCAATATTAATAATTTTTTTTTATTTAATTCTGAGCACGGGTTTTTGTCAGTAAAGAGGAATCAAACGATTCAAGTGGATTTTTTTATAACGTATCAATAAGCTAGGGCCATACTGCGAGTTGTCTCATGCCATAAATAAACACGGACACTCAAAAAATCTGTTGGACAGGCGGATTCACATCTCTTACAACCTACACAGTCCTCGGTTCTTGGGGCGGAGGCAATTTGCTTAGCTTTACATCCTGGCCAAGGAATCATTTCCAAAACATCCGTAGGGCAGGCCCGTACACATTGAGTACACCCTATACATGTATCATAAATCTTTACTGAATGTGACATTGGATCTATAAGCTTCAGTTTTGAACATAAAAATTTTCGATCTGGTAAAATCCATAATAAAAAAATCCATATATTGTAGACACCAGACGAATCAGTGGTTTACCAGAATTTTTTTAGAATCTATATACTTCTGGATCTGTTCATGAGAAGAGAGCCAAGATACTTTGATTTCTATCTCACCAAACATAGTGATATGAATTGTCCATATTACACGCTAATACTAACTAATACTAATAAAATTAAACTAAAAACCGGCGAATATAACTGAAAAAAAAAAGAATATTAATTATGTTAGTACTAATTAATCATATTTGATTAGAAACTATAAAAATATAAACATAATTTTATGAACTATAATTATAATAATGAACTATAATATCATACTTATTTTATTGTTTATTTATTGTTTATCTTATGTATAAAAAAATATAAAATAATATATAAAAAAAGTAATATTAATATCAAAAAATAGATAAAATAAAAAAAATATATAAAATGGATATAATTAAATATAAATTTATCATAAAATTATATAAAATTATAGATTATTTCCGATAAGGCATATTTCATTTTTGAATATGATTTTATTATTAATTTTTATTTTTCATTTCAAATTCAGTTAAGTTAATATATATATACATATATTTTATTGACTATTTAGTCAGTTTAAAATATTATTCATTATTCAGTTTATTTATTATATTATACTTAGTATTAGTACACATACATATTATATAATTATACATGATAAATATATGGGTTTTTTGTATATATGTATATTTTTTATTATCTTGGCATATATAATTAGTATATGATACGCGTTTTCATTTTTTTATTCTATTTATGAGTATAGTATTAATTATGAGTATAGTATTAAATTATATATTATGAATATGGTTATTTATTAAAATTTAATTATATCATTAGAACTATTTATTCAACAAATTTGATTGATTAATACGCGTTGATTTTCTATTACGATAGATCGACGAAACAATAGCTAGACCAATAGCTGCTTCAGCCGCTGCAATAGCTATAACAAAGATCGAAAAGATATCTCCTTTTAATTGTCTATTATCAAATAAATCAGAAAATGTAACAAGATTAATATTAACCGAATTTAGTATAAGCTCAAGACACATAAGTGCTCTAACCATGCTTCGACTTGTGATCAATCCATAAATACCGATAGAAAACAAATATGCACTCAAAAAAAGTACATGCTCAAACATCATTGACTAACTCCTTATCAATCTCAATTGATTTGAACAAACAATTCAACTGCTTTAAGTTTTTTCTAAACTAAAATAATAATTTCAGAAAGTCATAATTCCAGGACAAAATCCAGGACAAAAGAAAGCATTCAGGATAGAAGAGATAGAAAAAGGGTAGAATCAAAAACCTTGGAATACTTTATATATATAGGTCTCTTAGATTAATATCATTCATATATGAACTATAAATATCAAAATATATTTGAAGGGAAAAAATATCCTAACAATAACACATGACAAAAAAGGACCTATTTTTTTGGAGTGTTAATCTTAAGTATTTTATTAATACTAAGTATTTAGTATTTTAAGTATTTATTAATTATATAATACTAATTTTTTAGTTTTTAATATAATACTAAATAATAATTTTTATTTTATTATTGACGAGCCATAGTAATTGCACCTATCAAGGCAACTAAAAGAATTATGGAAATGAGTTCAAATGGAAGAAAAAAATCTGTTGATAAATGAATCCCAATTTGTTGAACATTACTTATAAGGTCCTGCTCTATAATGTGGTTTGATTTTGTAGTCCAAATAATCCCATACCATGATGTATCTGAGATAGTAGTAATTAGTAAAAAAAGAATACTTGTACAAACCAGTGAAGTAACCCCATCTCCCACGGTCCAAAGATGGAAATCGTTGGAATATTCTGAACCCTTCATAAACATCACGGCAAATATGATTAAGACATTTATAGCTCCCACATAAATAAGGAGCTGTGCAGCAGCTACAAAATAGGAGTTCAATAGAATATAGAATAAGGATATACAAACAAGAACCAATCCCAAGGAAAAGGCAGAATAAATTGCATTGGTAAATAAGACTACTCCCAGACTCCCTAATATAAGAACTGATCCTAGAAATACTACAAGAATATCATGTATTGGCCCAGTTAAATCCATTATGTATAATGTATAAAAATAGATAAATTTAAAATTTTTATGACCCTTTTGAATAATCCAGGAAAAAAAGTTACCCTATTTGTTTTTTCTTGTATATACTATATCCCTAATTGAATTAAATCTTAATCTAGTGTGAATTTTTGTAGTGGATTAATGTAGATATATTATTATTTAATATATTATAATTTTATAAATTATTTATATTTTTTATTTTATAAATTATTTATATTTTATTATATTATTTATTCATTAATTTATTTAAATATTAATGTAATTAATATTAATTTTTAGATATTTATTATATAAAACATATGTAAATTAAATATATATAAAATCCATAATATATATTATAATATTATATCAATATATATTATATTAAAATATATTAAAAAAAGGATCTTACTAATTGGTAACTGTCCTTGAATAAGGAGGTTTCTTCTTGTCTATTTTGTTGATTTGAGTTGAATTCATAACTGTTTGAATTGTGTAATCTCCTATTATTGATATTGGTAACCGACCCAATGCAATTTGATTATAATTCAATTCGTGGCGATCATAAGCAGAAAGTTCATATTCTTCAGTCATTGATAAACAGTTTGTTGGACAATACTCGACACAGTTACCACAAAATATACAAACCCCAAAATCAATACTATAATTAAGCAATTGTTTCTTTTTAATATCTGCTTCCAATCTCCAATCTACAACAGGTAGATCTATAGGACATACACGAACACATACTTCACAAGCAATACATTTATCGAATTCAAAATGGATTCGACCCCGGAAACGCTCTGATGTGATTGATTTTTCATAAGGATATTGAATAGTTACGGGTAAACGATTTGCATGAGATAAGGTAATTATAAAACCTTGACCAATATACCTTGCAGCTCGTACTGTTTGTTGACCATAATTCATGAATCCAGTCACCATAGGAAACATATTGTATATATCAATGATATAAAGAAATTAATATTTCTTTCTCTTGTTTGATTGAGAGAGGTTATGAATCTAGAATAGCGTTATTGTATTCTGTATATTTATAGTGAAACAAGTTGGAAAGAAGTTGTCAATAATAGATTACCTAGAGAAATAGGTAAAAGAAATTTCCATCCAAGATTTAATAGTTGGTCCATTCTCATCCTAGGCAAAGTCCATCTTGTCGCGATAGAAATAAACAGGAACAAATAGGCTTTAGCTAATGTAATGAAGATACCAATTGTCATTCCAAAGATCCCTCCTATTTTATTTATTCCGAAAAGTTCAGGAAGAAATATGTATGGAAGAGAAAAATGCCACCCCCCTAAGTAAAGAACTGTTACAAATAATGAGGAAACTAATAAATTTAGATAAGAAGCGACGTAAAACAAACCGTATTTGATACCTGAATATTCGGTTTGATAACCTGCTACTAATTCTTCCTCTGCTTCTGGTAAATCAAAAGGTAATCTCTCACATTCTGCTAGAGAAGAAATTAAAAAAACTATAAATCCTATAGGCTGACGCCACAGATTCCACCCCCAAAAACCATATTTTGACTGTGCCTCAACTATATCAACTGTACTTGAACTATTAGATAATTATAGTCGGCGATAATATCACAGTTTCCGTCGCTATTCCAGAACCGTACATGAAACCTCAGTTTCATACGGCTCCTCTACGGCCACAAATAAATATAAGGACTAGTTCGGTATTAACATTAATTATCTATTTGGGAAAAATGGAATAAAATAAAGATAGATTGGGGAGAGAGTCCAAAATTAAACCGAGGTAATTCTGTTTGCTAGAAAAAAGCGCTTTTGAATTAATCTCATTCTCTTAAAAAAAAATTTTATTTGTTTAGTAATAATTTATTACTTCAATAATAAAATACTCCTTTTTGCAAATAGACAAGACAGTTCGACCCATCTTTTTTTATTAGATTACAAAAAAGAAGGAATTAGCCACTAGAATTTTTGTAATAATTTCATATGCATGGATACAGTAAAGAAAGAATAATTAAAGATATTTTATTATTCAGTTATTTTCCCATTCCATATATTGCATTCTCTTTCTTTTGTTCCTGTTCTTGTTTCTCAGAAGAGAAGGGTACTCTTAAAAAAGAGAATTAATTCGTTCTTGATAGTCATTTCTTTAATCAGTGAATAGGAGTATACTCTAGATCGGAATCCTATAAGGAAGTACTGCTTTATAATTTCTACCAACTTAAAGCCCTTATTTTGATTCATTTTATGCGTAAAAACCTCTTTTGAGGCTTTACATTATCTCCATTACTAATCTTTTATGCATCTTGGTGTTCCTACTTGTCTACTCATTTTTGATTGATCTCCCATACGGTAATACGTACAAGACTATAGTTGAAACTCCATATGGTTGATCCTTTGTACCCGCTTCAAGACATGAAGACTAATCAAACAATTTTAATCTTGGGGTAAACAGTTTACACTGCTTATGTTTACTTCCACTTTACTCTTGTACATAGGGAATGAGGATGAATTTTCTTACTGCGAATTAATAAGCTGTTTTGTTTCACTCATATGACTATCTAGTTTAACCCATTGACCTAAATCTGAATAATGAATAAAAAAAATAACTATATCTATTCAACACATTTAATCCATTTCCTAAAAATAAGGAAAAGTTAATGTTCTAATTCTAACGAATCACACGTAGAGATATTGATAACACACATGGAGTTAATGGTATTTCATAACTAATAGATTGAGCAGCAGCTCGTAAACCACCTGAAAAAGAATATTTATTATTCGACCCATATCCTGACATAAGAAGTCCAATAGGAGCAACACTCGAAATGGCGATCCATAAGAAAACACCTATACTGAGATCGGCTAGAACAAGGCGGTACCCAAAAGGAATTACTAAATAACTTAGTAAAATGGATATGACCGCTATTGTTGGCCCGGCACTGAACAAACGACTATCCCCTCTAGACGGTAGGAGATCCTCTTTAAAAAGTAGCTTGGTACCATCCGCTAAAGCTTGAAGAATTCCTAATGGACCGGCATATTCAGGTCCAATACGTTGTTGTATCCCTGCGGATATTTCTCTTTCTAACCACACAATTACTAGTACACCTATTATGATTCCAAATATCAGTATGATAATAGGGGCAAAAAGCCATAAAAGTTCATAAACCTCTTTTAAGAATTCCGATCCAGAAAAAGAATTGATAGTTTGTACTTCTGTTATATCAATTATCATTTCAACGATCAACTTCTCCCATAATAATATCTATACTACCTAGTATCGTCATGATATCAGCCAATTTCATTCTTTTAACTAGCTGAGGCAAAATTTGCAAATTGATGAAACCTGGCGGACGAATTTTCCATCTCCAGGGGAAAACACTCTGATCTCCTATAAGAAAAATGCCTAATTCTCCCTTTGGGGCTTCTACTCTGACGTAAAGCTCTTGTTTTGACAATTCAAAATTAGGCGAAGGTTTTTTACTCATGAATCCATATTCAAAATCATTCCATTCGGAATCTTTTGCTCTATCAAAGCGTCGGACTTCTAAATTTTCATAAGGTCCCCCCGGAATTTCTTCTAGAGCCTGTTGAATAATTTTTATGGATTCCGCCATTTCACCGATTCGTACTAAATAACGAGCTAATGAGTCTCCTTCTTTTTGCCATTGGATTTCCCAATCGAATTCATTGTAACACTCATATTGATCAACTTTACGAAGATCCCATTGAATTCCGGAAGCTCGTAACATTGGTCCCGATAAGCCCCAATTTATTGCTTCCTCTCCCCCAATAATGCCTACTCTTTCAACTCGTTCCAAAAAAATGGGATTTAGCGTAATAAGTTTTTGATATTCGTCAACTCCTGTTAAAAAATAATCGCAAAAATCCAAACATTTATCTATCCAGCCATGAGGTAAATCAGCAGCTACTCCCCCGATACGAAAATAATTATGCATCATTCGCATACCTGTGGCAGCTTCAAATAGATCATATATCAATTCCCTTTCTCTGAAAATATAGAAAAAGGGAGTCTGTGCACCAATATCTGCCATAAAAGGACCAAGCCATAACAAATGAGAAGCTATACGGCTCAGCTCTAGCATAATTACTCTGATGTAGCTGGCTCTTTGAGGTACTTGAATATTTCCCAATTGTTCTGGTGCGTTTACTGTTATTGCTTCTGTGAACATAGTAGCCAGATAATCCCAACGTGTTACATAAGGCAAATATTGTACAATTGTTCGGTTTTCCGCAATTTTTTCCATTCCTCTGTGTAAATAACCTAGTATCGGTTCACAGTCAATAACATCTTCACCATCAAGAGTAACGATCAGTCGAAGAACACCATGCATTGATGGGTGGTGAGGGCCCATATTGACTATCATAAGATCTTTTTTTGTAGCCGGTACAGTCATATCTTTTTTCCCCAATTCATTATTCTATGAATTTTTCAAAATGAGGTTCGGTCAAAATCAAACAAAATATAAAAATAAAAATGGTTCAAACGAATCTTTGAATTAACGAGTTTTTGGCTCTCGAATATTCAACTGACCGATTAATTTCTTATAACGCACTCTATTTTTTTTTGACAAATATGCCAACAGGCGTTGGCGTTTTCCCAGAATTATTTGTAAACCCCTCTGGGATAAAAAATCTTTTTTATGCAATTCCAAATGTGAAGTAAGTCTCCGTATCTTATTGGTGAAACTGAATACTTGAAATTCAACAGATCCCTTGTTTTCTTCTTTTTCTTCTTGTTCTTGTGAAATAATTGAGATAAATGAATTTTTGACCATAAAAGAATTTTCTATTTTTTTATTTTACTGATCAGAAATAATAATGTTGGTCATTTTATGGTAGACACAAAAGGGGTTCCTCTTACTCTTGTATATACAATACTTTTTTCTATCCAAATCAAATTAAAGTTTTTTTATTAATTTGATTTGGATAGAAGGGTGTAGTGTAATGTAATATATTTCTGCACTCCAAAAAGGAAATGATTTCTTTGTATTGTATGTATTGTACCTAAGAAGATTTAGCCGATTCATTTCTAAATTTAGTCGATAAGCCATTAAATTCAGTATCATGTATCATAATATAACCCAGCGTATGTGTCTATCTGTCGGCCTTCCTATCTCACTCACACACTACACATGATTATATAAAATATATAAGATATATATAATAAGTAAAGTATAATATTTGTGTATAAATTGTTCTATAATGTCTATATTTATATTATTCTATATTTGCATTATATATTTTGAGTTTATATATATAACTTTTATATATATAACTATAAATAGTTTATATATATAAGTATAAATAATATAAATGTTTTATTTTTCTTTTGTATTAATCTTTTTTTTTTATTTTTGAGTTTAGAATATTCAAATTCTTTTGAATTTGAGTATTCGATCTTAAATAAAAAAAAAGTATGAATAATAATAAAAATATGGTAAGATAAGAGAAAAAAAATTATTTGATTTTTATTAAATTTATGTTAAATATTAATTTTTTATAATTTTATAATTTAAATAATAGTTATAAAATAATATAAATATTAAGTATTTAATAAGTATTTTAATTAAAGAAATTATTAAATATACCATTTTATATATTAAATATACTATTATATACTATTTAAATATACTATCAATTAATTCTGAAGTGTATTGTGGATACATCTGTATTCTTGACATACTGAAACGACTACCATTATTGGTATCAAACCAATACCGATTCATACAAGCTAAATCTTCTAATCGAAAATTGGGCCAAAGAAATAATTTGAATTTAATTAATTTGTTTTTATTTGCATTTGTGTTAAAATGCTTGTCCTTTTTCAAAAACTGTCCACAGTTTCTTATGCTGTTTTCATTGAAAAATATTAGATTTCTATCTACGTCTACAGCATTCCCCTTCCAGGAATTGAAACAAATTAGAATTCTCAACTCTCTACGACGTCTAGTAGATAGAATATTTTCAGGAACAAAAAAATCATAATTCTTTTTATCTTCACTCACAAACATAGTGCTATGTTGTGAAATGGATTTCTCAAAAGGACTCTCATCAAGATATTTTTCTTTTATATATCTTTTATCAGTTTCAGCTTGTTGTTTACTCTTATTGATCAATGAAATACCTATGGTTTGATATATAAAAAATTCTGCATCCCATTTTTTAGAGAGACGAACTGGTTCAATGAGAAATATTCCCCTTTTTATCAATTCTGTAAGAGATAGATCTTTTTGAATCAACATTACATCTAGGCGCATCTCTCCTCTTTGAATTGAGGATATAGCAATTTCCCTTATATCTGTCAGTCTAAGTAGTAAACAATATACCTTGATATTGTTGATCATTCTTTGATTCAAAGAATCATCCCATCTTAATTGAAAAAGAAAATATTTTTTCAGGAAAAAATCTAGTTCTGCTTCCTTTTGACTCTTGAATTGTTTTTTCTTTCTACGTTTTTTAATGGTTGATTCTGTGTCATTTTTTTCAACATCTTCTTTTTTTTTCTTTTGTTTTTGTGTATCTTGTTGTGTATCTGACCCAAGATCTCTTTGATTTAGTTTTTGTTTTTTTTCTTGTTGGTTCCGATTTTCTAATTCAAAATATTCTTCTTTATTAGATCGTAGATTAAGATCCTTTTTTTGATTTCCGTTGATGTTCTTATTTTGACTAATATTCTTATCTCTATGAATGTTTAAAAGAATAAATTGGATTGGTATAATCCATGGTTTAAGCTTATATGCATCATAAAGTAGTCCAAATTCTGGGAAGAACCAAGATTCCAGATTTGATATAGGACGATATAGCTTTTCTTTATTCATCCCCATCCAATCAAAAAGTTTTTTTCTTTTATTGAATGGTTTTGTTTTTTGATGAATCGTGAGAGGATAAATATTTTTATTATAAATTTTTTGATAATTTTTAGTTCCAGCTTTAGTATTTTTATTAATCTTGGTACCAATATGCATATTAGTCCAGGCATCAATATCGATATTCTTTCTAAAAGAATACAACCGGAGAATTCTACAATCAAAGTATTTTCTATCTAGATTTTTTTCTCCATATAGACTAGATTCTTCTCCTAGATAATCACTAATATCTATATCTACTAGTACATAAAATGATTCGGGTTTCTGTGTATTGAAATTATATGGAATTTTTTGGTCTCTGTTTACTTGTGATGACGATGCATAAATATATGAGTCCCCTCCGCTCTCATAATTCACATATTTATGTGCTAGAAGATCATATTTGTAGTTTTTTTTGAATTTTTCTTTTTGTCCTGTCCATGAGTCTATTCCGTAATAATTTTGTTTCACGTAATGAATTAATTGGTTTTTTTTATATGAATCCAATATTATTGAGTTTTTTTTTTGAGTTGTACAACGTTGATTGACTCTATTTCTCCATTTTTGTGGCACTAATTGAGACCATTGAGATTGAGATAAATTGTATTGATAATGATTCTTTAACCAGTTTTTCCATTTATTCATTCCAGACTTATAAAATTTCTTATGCTTTGGATTGGAATCAAATAGTCCTCGTGTCCCACAATAATCTTTGATTCTATCTTTAAGAAAAAGACGGATTCCGTGATATTGAAGTACAGATTTCAAGTAATATTTGTTATTAACTTGAATTTGTGATAATGTATAAAATACATATGCTTGTGACAAAGAGGATAAGTCATAATAAAGGTTTGCATTTTGATTCTTAATATTAGAAAGCGACTTTTTCATTGTCGAAATAAAGTGAATTGTATTTTTATTTGTTTGATCAATCCCTTTTTGATTTGTTTCATCGTGGTAAAAGAAATTATTGATCATTTTTTTTGTTGATTCAAAGAAAAGTTGTGCATTGGTCCTAAGAATGTTAATGGTACATAGAAGGATATCGCTGTATATTTTTTCAATGAAATATTTGAGAAAGTAGTATAATTTACGTATTAATCGGGTACTCTTTCTTTTGAATATTTGCCAAATATGTTTTTGCAATTCTGGATTTTTATCAGCAGAATTTGTCTTGTTAGAGCTAATACTTATATCTGGAGTTAGAATTATTTTTTTCTTGTCTTTTGTAACTTGTTCTATTTGATTCCTGATTGTGGTTGTCCTATCAGCAAGATCTTTTATTTTTTTTTCTATAAGTGAACGTTTTGTCCAATTCGTGGATCGAATTCGAATGGTTAACTCGTCGGTAATCTTATTACTGATTATAGAATCTTTTCTATTTTCGTCCGATTCACCTATTTTTACTTTTCCGAATCCAAATAAAAAAATTGGGTTTATTTTTTCAAGTTCTTTCATTATTCGTTTTATAACTAGAACTATTTTGTTAACCCATCTTGTTTTTTCTTTTGAAATCCTTAAAAACCATTTTATCGTTTTTTTAGAAACTTTTAGAACTAGAAAAAATGTTTTTTCCACTTTTCTAATTTTTTTTTTTAACTCTTTAAAAATAGGTTCAAAAAAAGAAGGTTGTTTTCGAGAAGAACCGAAGGGGAGTTCCGCTTCTCTTCCCCAGATTGTTAAAAAACAAAAACTGTCCCCTTTCCCCCCTTTTTTCATTGTATCTCTATGATGGGATCGTACTTTAGTTCGCCAAGGTTTCAGACGGAAAGGAAATAGAATTTTTATCTGAATACCATCCGTTAACCAATCTTTTGGAAATTCTGTTTCTGATAATTGAACACCATTATAGGTGCATTTAACATGCATTTCCCTATTCCAATCTTTCAAATCCTCGTACCACTCGGGGAATTGGAATAATAACATACGGCCGACATTTTTAGCTATTATCAATGAAGGCAATACAATGTATTTTCTAAGAATCGATTGGGTTACTAACATCGAACCTCTTATTGCTTGAGCAAATATAATGCTATCCCAAGTTTCTGATATTGTTATACGTTCATTTTCCTCTTTTTTTTCCTTGTTTTTCTTCTCTCTTTCTTTTGTCTCTTCCTCCTCAGAATCAGAATCGAAAATTTGAAATTCCGAGTCTCTATCCACCCAATCCCTAAAAACGAGATTCATCATTTCGGAGATGTCAAAAGAGAGAAAAAAAGTTTTGTCTATTTGATCCAAAAAAAGTGGCGAATGCACATTTGCTTGAAACATTTCCCAAGTAACTGTTTTACGTCTTTGAGCACGCATGGATCCTTTGATTAGATCCCGACGAAAATCCGATTGTTGTGAGTAACGTATCAAAGACACCTCTTCTCCTTGATCACTATCACTAGTATTACTAATAGTATTGGTAGTATTGGTGGTTTCGTCCTTATCAGTATAAATTACAACACGTTTGGCTTTTCTTGAACGAATTTCATGATCTTCCGTTGATTCTTCTTCATTTTCTTCCTCTTGTTCTTCTAAATCGTCGGTCAATTTGTATAACCATCGAGGAACCTCTTTTCTGATTTCTTCTATTTCAGGAAAAAAAAATTTATTATTTTGATTTCTAATTGTTTGATCATTGTGATCAGTTGTAACTACATCGAATATCAATTGCAAACATTTTGCTTGCTTTTCTGAATCAATTCTTTTTTCTTCTGCTAATAAAGACAATTTTTTCAAATTAAGACTGGGTGGGGATTCAAATGGGACTTCGCCGATTGAGGTTAAGGGATGACCAATATTTGTCGATAAAAATTCTCCATCAAAGAGATTCTTTTGATATTCAAATTCTTTTTTTTTTGAATCATTAGGAAGTAGACCGTGAATTTTATTTATCCAGACTATTTCTATGGACTTCTCTGCATCTGTAGAAGTTATTAAATCATTCCTGATTGAACGTGAATATAATTTTGTGATTTTTCCGCGATATGGTCCGTTTAAAAAAGGATCGTACATTTTAGGCAAGCATTCCTTTTCATTTTCATCATTGCACAATCTGGTTCTTTTCTCGAGCACATCTAGAGCAAGGGATCCTGTTTTTTTTTCTAGAGTTTTTATTCGATTTATTAATTCATTGCTCAAGGTGTGCTTTTTTTGTTCATTAGTATAAACCCAATAATTATCCTCGTGGGATAGTTTTTCGGTCGTGTACAAAGATATCTTTCGTTCTATCATTTCTGAAAAAGTTGATAAACTCGGCGGATATGTAAAAGATATTCTTTGTTTTCCATCACTTGGACATGTATAAAAAAAATATTGTGACATTTCATTTCGTACAGCATTTTCAAATCGATCATTTTTTATATATCGAGATGGACGATTCCATCGTTTACAGTCGAAAAGAAAAGTGACAAGCGGTTTTTCAAACCAAAAAAGATTTTTATCTTCTTTACTTTCTAACTCCAAAAGTTCTTGTTCTTGATACCTATTAAGATAAGAGTCTTCGTAAATTGGGCTAGCCTTAGCCTTATAGTACGTCTCTTTAAAGTTAAAGTGGAATTCATCCTTTGTTTTTGTTTTTTCTTTCGCTGGGATTTTGTTCATTTCATTTATTTTGTGCGGATCTTCTTTTTCTTCGGCAGATCCCTCTTCGTCCTGTTTAGTTTCTTTTCGTTCCGAAGTTGTTTCTATGTCGCTTTCTTCCTCATTTTCCCTGCGTTCTCCCGTTGCTGAGGTTTCCTTGAGTTTTTTAGTAATAATAGGGAAAGGCATTCTGCCTAAATAGTATACACAAGTGATAAATAAGAGAATATTAAAGATTTGAGCCAGAGAATTTCTCAATTCTGAAAGAAGGTACTTATTAGATTGAATGGAATGATTTTGCCGTATCCATAATACGACTAATTCAACCCACTTAATAAAAAAAATGTGACCAATTAACCAACCAATAAAACTACTCGTTACAAAAAACATCTTGTTGTTGCATCGAAACATATAAATGTTGACTAATCTGGCTAGTGTTGAACTTGGTAAAATAAAATGGTTGAATAATTGAAAAATCAAATTATTCAAGAATATACATTGAATGTTGAAATTACGTATTGAATTTCTATTTCTAGTAGTAGATCCATAATCTAAAAAGTAGTTCTTCTTATTGTTCCAGAAGAAATGAAATAAAAGATATGGTAGAACTAGGACAGTTATTGTATGAGGTTTACCCAATGCTAAATGCAGAGGCGCATAATAGATTGATATAAACATCATAAGCTGTCCCATAATAAAACCGGTTGTTGCCGATATCTGCTTTTCGGTTCCTTCTTCCATAACCCAAGCTCGAAGAAGGAAGAGATAAGAGGGCCCTATGGAGAACGTGGTCATAAATCCATAATAAAGTCCAACTATAACAACGGAATTAATTATCTTCATGCATAAGGATAATGGATTACCTAATAGAAAAAATTTCAAAATCATCACAAACCTCCTCCTTTTCTTTTGTATTGCAATTTCTCGATTATTATATGATGATTTTTTAACTTTCATATAGACTCTATATGGAATAGACTCTAAATATATAGAAATAAAAAGACCATAAATGACATCTCTTATGTCAATGATTCCAAAGAGATATTAAATGAATGGAATTGGAATATAGATATAATATTTTATAAATTCTATTATTTTATAATGATATTTTATAATATAATGTATAATGAAATAGAGCCGTTTTGAGGTTCCCTATGAAATGGGCATGGAACGGAGCCACTACGAAGAAGTTCCGGGAGTTACGAAGGAAGCTTCGGACTCATATTGTTCGTGGGTTGAGAACGGTAGTTGAACTTTATGAGATCGAATCACCCGGTGTTCCTCAGTAGCTCAGTGGTAGAGCGGTCGGCTGTTAACTGATTGGTCGTAGGTTCGAATCCTACTTGGGGAGATTT